TTTTTTTTTTTGTCTGAATATTCAGTTAAGACCATTCCAAGGCTCCTTTTCGCCATGCATAAACTAAACCAACAACTAGGATAAGCACGAAAATGAAAGCTTCGATAAAAACGGATACACCCAATACGTCAAAACTCATTGCCCAAGGGTAGAGAAAGACCGTTTCCACATCAAAAACAACAAAAACTAGGGCAAACATGTAATAGCGTATTCGGAATTGTAACCAAGCACCCCCCATGGGTTCTATACCCGATTCATAACTAGAAAGCTTCTCTGGTCCTTCACTAATCGGGGCTAAAAGCCCTGAAATCCAAAATACCAAAATAGGAATAAGGCTTGCTATTATTAGAAATGTCCAAAAAATATCATATTCGTGAAGCAGGAACATAAATGTACTCCCATTAATGTGGAATAGGCAGAACTGAAATTAGTCAATTCAGTTGGCATTGTCAATTTATCCAGAACTTCTCTCTTTTCCTCGGTGAAACAAGAATCTCTTTTGCTCAAACCAAAGAGCGCTTACTTTAGCTTTTGTTTCTTTTGTGCCATGTCTTCCTTAAGGATTCATCCAAAAGAATCCCCACTATCTTTCTTTTAGATTTCCATTCTATTTAGATATGGTATAGACCTAATTCTTATACAAAGAAAACTCTTTTGCTTCACTTTGTCTCGTTTTCTCTAGAATCTCTAGAAAAAAGAATTGCTCTATCCTTTATTTAAGGATAGTCAGAGACTATTAAATAAAAAATAAAATACTTACTACTAATTAGATTAGAACCTAATTAAAATAGGATTACGCAGCCTAATGAGGAATAATACTAAAAAAAAAAAAAAAGAACTCAATTTTAGAATTATGAAACAGAATATCCTGTTTTGTTATTTACTCTTTCTTTTTATTTGTTATTTACTCTTTCTTTTTTTTTCTTTCGATTTTTTCTATTTAAAGTAGATCTATTTAGATAATGTATATTTTGACATAATGTATATTATAGTAATATACTTCAAACAAAATAGGAATTCGCAAAATGGAGAAAATCGTTGCAGTCATTATAGTAAAGTTTAGGGACTTAGGGCATATCCTATTTTATTTGAAGAAGGATGGAATTCAAATCAGATAAGGGATCTTTCCTTCTATTGATTTGATCGAAATTCTTTTTTCTTTTCCTGTCTCTATGATTTTCGATAAATGAGCCTATGGTAATGCTTTTATCTCTATTCTAGGGCGCAAGCGACCGTCGAGTCTATAAACAAGTACTAATAAGGAAAAGAAAACTATACTAAAGGAAACATAGGATATCCATCCTAAAATCTAAAAAAAAAAAAAGACATATATATTAGTAGGGCTATACGGATTCGAACCGTAGACCTTCTCGGTAAAACAGATCAAACGGATTATTATCGAAATGATTCGAACTGTTTCAAAGACCCAACATGCATTTTTCTGCATTGGGCTCTTTCATCAACTGATGTAAAGATCAGTTAATCCGCCATAGTTTTTCTTTACGGAAAGATAATAAGATGGCTCCCTGTGCTCTGATTGATTTATTTGTATTATGATCTATCTAGGAGCAATACCAAAGTGTTTCAAAGGAGGATTACCTTGACTTAGGTCTGCCTCCGGCCTAAATTAAATCAACCTAAGTGAAATGGAGTCTCTATCGTTCCGCTGCAAGAGTTGACTATGAGACTTCATACACCTTAAAGTTCATAGAACGAAAAGAAGTTTTTTGGAGGCCCTTATCCTCATTAAGCCTAACATTGAGTGGGCTGGATATTTACCTTATCAACTAGCAAATCAATAGGGGTTCTATTTGATTAGGCACCAGAATTGGCACCCGAATCGGACTGAACCGACTGTTTGTCAGGCTACTGTTCTCCTATTCTCTCGAATCCATGAAGTAAGACATTGATTTTGCAATAAGGTCAATTATGTTCATTGCATAATAAATTCCCTTGAAAAGCATTGGCGCACGTGTAAGCGAGTTGCTCTACCGAACTGAGCTATAGCCCTTGTCAGAGATATCTTAACATATAGATAATTTCTTGTCAAGATGAATATTCTGTAATGCCATAGGATATCCCTTTGATCTATTTACTATATACCAATAATGGAATACCATACCAATAATGGAGCGGTATTGCTTATAAAAAGGATTCGATCTATAATCGATCGAAGTAATGTGGCTTCTTTTGTGATGATAAATTGCCTACTTAACTCAGTGGTTAGAGTACTGCTTTCATACGGCGGGAGTCATTGGTTCAAATCCAATAGTAGGTAGGTAGGTAGAAAAATTACTAGATAGCATTGGACTTACTTCGCTTCGCTATCTAATAACTTTTTCTACCCTTCTATCCTTTTTCTTTGTATCAACGAAACCTTTGGATTGTCTTGTCTTCAATTGGATGGGGGAATCCAATTGATAGCCTCGACTCGTATCCTAGCCCGTTTGAGAGCTAGCTTTGCTTCAACCAATTCTTTTGTACCCTCAGCTCTACTCAAGTTAGCTTCGGCTATTTCAAGTGCCTGTTGAGCTTCTTCTGGATCAATGTCACTACCCAGTTCTGCATCATTTCCTAAAATAATGATCTCATTATTAACGATTCTCGCAAAACCACTCCACAGAACCGCTGTTAACCATTGGTCGTTGAGGAGGCGTATTCTCAAAGGACCCATATCTACAGCTGTGTTAATGGGGGCGTGGTTTGGTAATACACCAATTTGGCCGCTATTAGTAGATAAAATGATTTCTTTCACTTCACAATCCCAAATAATTCGTTTAGGAGTCAGTACATAAAGATTTAATTTCATTTCTTCAATTTGTTCTCCTCTTCTAAGTTTATAGCTTTCGTGCTAGCTTCATCGATGTTCCCCACCAAATAAAAAGCCTGTTCGGGTAGGCCATCTAATTCTCCGGAAAGGATTAGTTGAAACCCCCTAATTGTTTCTGCAAGACTAACATACTTTCCTGGAGAACCGGTAAAAACTTCTGCCACAAAGAACGGTTGTGATAAGAACCGCTCAATTTTTCGTGCTCTTGCTACAGTTAAACGATCCTCCTCCGATAATTCATCCAACCCAAGAATTGCAATAATGTCCTGAAGTTCCTTGTAACGCTGTAAAGTTTCTTTAACTCTTTGCGCAGTTTCATAATGGTCCTTGCCAACGATCCGAGGCTGTAACATAGTTGAGGTTGAATCTAAAGGATCTACTGCGGGATAAATACCCTTGGAAGCCAATCCTCTGGAAAGTACGGTAGTAGCGTCCAAATGTGCAAATGTTGTGGCAGGAGCAGGGTCGGTCAAATCGTCCGCAGGTACATAAACAGCTTGGATCGAAGTTATCGATCCCTTGCTGGTAGAAGTAATTCTTTCTTGTAAAGAACCCATTTCTGTACTAAGGGTAGGTTGATAACCCACTGCAGAGGGCATTCTCCCTAATAAGGCGGATACCTCCGATCCTGCTTGAACAAAACGAAAGATATTATCGATGAATAAAAGCACGTCTTGCTTATTAACATCTCGGAAATATTCTGCCATAGTTAGGGCAGTTAAACCAACTCTCATACGAGCTCCCGGCGGTTCATTCATTTGTCCATAGACTAGAGCTACCTTTGATTCCTCAATATTTTTTTCATTAATTACTCCAGATTCCTTCATTTCCATATAAAGATCATTTCCTTCACGAGTCCGTTCCCCTACTCCGCCAAATACGGATACGCCTCCATGAGCTTTAGCAATGTTATTGATTAATTCCATGATGAGTACTGTTTTACCTACTCCTGCCCCCCCAAATAGTCCGATTTTTCCTCCACGCCGATAAGGAGCTAAAAGATCGACCACCTTAATACCTGTTTCAAAGATAGATAATTTCGTATCTAACTCAATAAAGGCAGGCGCAGATCTATGAATAGGGAATGTTGCACTAGTATCTACAGGACCCAAATTGTCAATAGGCTCCCCAAGAACGTTAAAAATTCGTCCGAGAGTAGCTCCACCGACCGGAACACTAAGAGGAGCTCCTGTGTCAATCACTTCCATTCCTCTCATCAACCCGTCTGTAGCACTCATAGCTACAGCTCTAACTCGATTATTTCCTAATAATTGTTGTACCTCACAAGTCACATTAATTTGCTTATCGGCAGTGTCCCGACTCTTGACTATCAAAGCGTTATAAATATAAGGCAACTTGCCCGGAGGAAAAGTGATATCCAGCACGGGTCCAATAATTTGATCAATACGTCCTGCATTTTTTTCTTCAATTGTGGAAACCCCGGGACGCGAAGTAGTAGAATTGGTTCTCATAATTATCACATAATTCTAAAAAAAGGAATTTGTCGAAATTTTTCTTTTTTTTCTTGTTGAATAATGCCAAATCAAATAAAAAAATATCCAAAAATCAAAAAGTTAAAAGGAAATGAATTAGTTAATTCAATAAAAAAGAAAAGGGGACTAGCACTTGATTTCGTTGCCTAAGCGAATCCCATTCACTCGTTTACTCATGGAATGAGTCCGGTGGAAAGTTCAATCAATCTTTTTTTCATAGACATTTTTCCTTTTGTCAAGGATCTTTGCCTCTTCCACTTTCCTGTCTAGGACTTCGATATACAAAATATATACTACCGTGAAGCATAGATTGCTGTCAACAGAGAATTTTCTTAGTATTTAGGTATTTAGATTCAAAATAAGAAAAGGGCCTATTAAGATAAGAACTTATGAAATTGTAAAATAAGGATTAAGGGGTTAGTTTGGGTTGCGCTATATCTATCAAAGAGTATACAATAATGATGGATTTGGTGAATCAAATCTATGGTTTAATACTGAACCATGTTAACTTACCATAACAACAACTCAATTCCTATCGAATTCCTATAGTCGAATTCCTATAGGATAGAACGTACACAGGGTGTACGCATTATATATGAATGAAACATATTCATTAACTTAAGCATACTCCCTTTTTTATTTAATGAGTTGATATTAATTGAATATCTTTTTTTTAAGATTTTTGCAAAGGTTTCATTTACGCTTAGTCCATATCGAGTAGACCCTGTCGTTGTGAGAATTCTTAATTCATGAGTTGTAGGGAGGGACTTATGTCACCACAAACAGAAACTAAAGCAGGTGTTGGATTTCAAGCTGGTGTTAAAGATTATAAATTGACTTACTACACCCCGGAATACGAAACCAAGGATACTGATATCTTGGCAGCATTTCGAGTAACTCCTCAGCCCGGGGTTCCGCCTGAAGAAGCGGGGGCTGCAGTAGCTGCGGAATCTTCTACTGGTACATGGACAACTGTTTGGACTGATGGACTTACCAGTCTTGATCGTTACAAAGGACGATGCTATCACATCGAACCTGTTCCTGGGGAAGACAGTCAATATATCTGTTATGTAGCTTATCCATTAGATCTATTTGAAGAGGGTTCTGTTACTAACATGTTTACTTCCATTGTGGGTAACGTATTTGGTTTCAAAGCCCTACGTGCTCTACGTTTGGAGGATCTACGAATTCCTCCTGCTTATTCAAAAACTTTCCAAGGTCCGCCTCATGGTATCCAAGTTGAAAGGGATAAGTTGAACAAGTATGGTCGTCCTTTATTGGGATGTACTATTAAACCAAAATTGGGATTATCCGCAAAAAATTATGGTAGAGCATGTTATGAGTGTCTACGCGGTGGACTTGATTTTACCAAAGATGATGAAAACGTAAACTCACAACCATTTATGCGCTGGCGAGACCGTTTTGTCTTTTGTGCCGAAGCTATTTATAAAGCACAAGCCGAAACCGGTGAAATCAAGGGGCATTACTTGAATGCGACTGCAGGTACATGCGAAGAAATGATTAAGAGAGCTGTATTTGCGAGGGAATTAGGGGTTCCTATTATAATGCATGACTACATAACTGGAGGATTCACCGCAAATACTAGTTTAGCTCATTATTGCCGCGACAATGGCCTACTTCTTCACATTCACCGAGCAATGCATGCAGTTATTGATAGACAGAAAAATCATGGTATGCATTTCCGTGTATTAGCTAAAGCATTGCGTATGTCTGGGGGAGATCATATCCACGCCGGTACAGTAGTAGGTAAGTTAGAAGGGGAACGCGAAATGACTTTAGGTTTTGTTGATTTATTGCGCGATGATTATATTGAAAAAGATCGTTCTCGCGGTATCTTTTTCACGCAGGACTGGGTATCCATGCCAGGTGTTATACCGGTGGCTTCAGGGGGTATTCATGTTTGGCATATGCCAGCTCTGACCGAAATCTTTGGAGACGATTCCGTATTACAATTTGGTGGAGGAACTTTAGGACATCCTTGGGGGAATGCACCAGGTGCAGCAGCTAATCGGGTGGCTTTAGAAGCCTGTGTACAAGCTCGTAACGAAGGGCGCGATCTTGCTCGTGAAGGTAATGAAATTATCCGAGCAGCTTGCAAATGGAGTCCTGAACTAGCCGCAGCTTGTGAAGTATGGAAAGCGATCACATTTGACTTCAAGCCGGTAGATACCATCGATTAAGTAGATAAAACTAGATATAAAGAAGGTCTAAATAAAAAAGAAGCGAAATAGAAAGAGAATAAATGAGTTACGAAATGCAGTAATTCTTCTTTATTCTTCTAATTGATTGCAATTAAATTTGGCTCGATCTTTTAAAAGATCGAGCCAAATTTAAATATATCTTGATACGATCATGAGACTTGACAAATCGAGATTCTTCTATTCTATATATCTAGAATATAGAAAGGTATAATACAATAAACAAATACAAATCAAAATAGAGTATTATCATACGATAATGGAACCAAATACGCAGTATTTGCAGAAAAGAGTCTTCGTTTATTGGGAAAGAATCAATAGACTTTTAATGTCGAATCGGGACCCACTAAGACAGAAATAAAGCATTGGGTCGAGCTCTTCTTTGGTGTTAAGGTAGTAGCTGTGAATAGCCATCGACTACCCGGAAAGGGTAGAAGAATGGGACCTATTCTGGGACATACAATGCATTACAAATGTATGATCATTACCCTTCAACCGGATATTCTATTCCACTTCTACTTTTGCAATTTTAATTAAAGGGTATTCTGAAAGAGGTATTTCTTTCATTTTCACAATTGCTTTCTTTTGAATCCAATTTCAAGTTCGATTAGAAAGATAGAAAGGCCATGAGAATGGAAAAAGAAAAATATAATTATCCATTCCATTCATTTTTTAGAGATATAGAATACTTTTATAGAATACTTTAGTTAGTATTATTTATCTAAAAAAAATCTTTTTTTTGCAAACTCAAAAATACAATAGTCAATATTCCTTATAATAGATATACTTAATTATATCATAAGAATCTTAAGATATATTTTGAATAGATAGAAATAGTAAATTGGAATTGAGACACCTATTCTATGACAGATTTAAACTTACCCTCTATTTTCGTGCCTTTAGTAGGCTTAGTATTTCCGGCAATTGCAATGGCTTCTTTATTTCTTTATGTGCAGAAAAATAAGATTGTCTAGAACCGACGGGGCCAAATTTGCTCAATGTATTTCCAGGATGATAATACAAATATTTTTTAGTGTAAGTAATATATTAATATGATAGGGTATGTAGCTCTTTCTACACACAAATGAAAAACGTCTATGGATGCAGATATAGGCTACGAGCATAAATGCATACATATGCGTAGCCGAGTATAGCGAGTTTTTTTAAGTGGATCCAGGAATTTTTTTGAATAGAAAGTCAATGTATCTAACCAATTTTTTCACAGGAGTACTAGCTGCTGAAGGCGATTTCAGAATCAAAAAAAGTAAAGTCAAAATCATTTAGCTTATTCTCTCAATTTCAATTAACCGCTGCTGGATTTAGTATATCTAATATGAATTGGCGATCAGAACACATATGGATAGAACTTCTAAAAGGTTCTCGAAAAAGAGGTAATTTTTTCTGGGCCTGTATTCTTTTTCTAGGTTCATTAGGATTCTTAGCGGTTGGGGCTTCCAGTTATCTTGGTAAGAATATGATATCCGTACTTCCATCTCAACAAATTCTTTTTTTTCCACAGGGGGTCGTGATGTCTTTCTACGGAATCGCGGGCCTATTCATTAGCTCCTATTTGTGGTGCACTATTTTGTGGAATGTAGGCAGTGGTTATGACCGATTTGATAGAAAAGAAGGAATAGTGTGCATTTTTCGTTGGGGATTCCCTGGAATAAAACGTCGCATCTTCCTTCGATTCCTTGTGCGGGATATCCAATCAATTAGAATTCAGGTTAAAGAGGGTCTTTATCCTCGTCGTATCCTTTATATGGAAATACGTGGCCAGGGGGTCATTCCCTTGACTCGTACTGATGAGAAGTTTTTTACTCCACGAGAAATTGAACAAAAAGCTGCCGAATTGGCCTATTTCTTGCGCGTACCAATTGAAGTATTTTGAGTACCAAAGGAAAAAGGGTATTTTCGAGTATTTATCTAAAGGAAGGAACAACCGAGGATAAGAGAAAATTGCTTCTAATTTGTTTTGTCCAAGTGAGATATATGGCCTAATATTCTTCCCTTTTCATATGAAAGAAAGGGCTTTTTTTTTTATTCTATTTCTCTATTCCACTCCATTTAGATCTAAGAAAGAACCCAATACAATGAAATTCCACTAGTATACAAAAAGAGAAATAGATACAAACACAAGGTCTTAAACCTTATTATAGAATTTTTGCTTCAAAAAAAAAAAAAAGAAATATCATATAGAGTCAACGAATGAAGCGGATTCATTAACAACTCAATTTACAGATCAAAAATGAAAAAAAAGAAAGCATTGCCTTCTTTCCTATATCTTGTATTTATCGTACTTTTGCCCTGGGGAGTCTCTTTCTCTTTTAACAAATGTCTGGAACTTTGGATTAAGAATTGGTGGAATACCAGGCAACCTGAAACTCTCTTAACGGACATTCAAGAGAAAAGGATTCTAGAAGGATTCATAGAATTAGAAGAGCTTTTTCTCTTGGACGAAATGATAAAAGAGAAACCGAAGACACATGTACAAAAACTTCCTATAGGAATACACAAGGAAATAATACAATTGGCCAAAATAGATAATGAGGACCATCTCCATATCATTTTGCATTTCTCAACAAATATAATCTGTTTGGCTATTCTAAGTGGTTCTTTTTTTCTGGGTAAAGAGGAACTTGTCATTTTGAATTCTTGGGTTCAGGAATTCTTCTATAACTTAAATGACTCAATAAAAGCTTTTTTTATTCTTTTAGTTACGGATTTTTTTGTTGGATTTCACTCCACCCGCGGTTGGGAACTACTAATTCGTTGGGTCTACAACGATCTTGGATGGGCTCCTAACGAGCTAATTTTCACTATTTTTGTTTGTAGTTTTCCTGTCATTCTAGACACGTGTTTGAAATTTTGGGTCTTTTTTTGTTTAAACCGTCTATCTCCTTCGCTTGTAGTCATTTATCATTCAATTAGTGAAGCATAATTGGCTTTCAATTAGTGAAGCATAATTGGCTTTCCTAATATTAATAAAATTAGCATTTTTCTTCCTTTAGAAAGAAAGCCCTTTTTCTTTTTAGCAAAATTCTTTCTATTTCTACTTCTACCTGCTCAAGGTATTCATCATTCCAGTACAACTGTTGCAGTAGAATGACAACAGACTCGTGTATAGGGAACTAGATTAACTTAGCTACCTATCTAATTTATTGTAGAAATTCCGGGATCCGCGATTGGACATGGAAAATAGAAATACTTTTTCTTGGTTAAAGGAACAGATGATTCGATCGATTTCTGTATCGATCATGATATACGTAATAACTCGGACATCTATTTCAAATGCATATCCCATTTTTGCGCAGCAGGGTTATGAAAACCCGCGGGAAGCAACTGGACGAATTGTATGTGCCAACTGCCATTTAGCTAATAAGCCCGTGGATATTGAAGTTCCCCAAGCTGTGCTTCCCGATACTGTATTTGAAGCAGTTCTTCGAATCCCTTATGAT